AATAAGATGCCTGAATAAAGGATTATTTTGATAGAATAAATTATGTGTATTTTATAATATACTCTTATTGTACTATCAAGAATCAAACTCAATCTACGAACACCAAAAATTCGTGTGCATTTTACACTATACTACAAATTTTGAGAAAGATAAGCTAATAAAAGCTATTAGGTTCATACCCTAAATATAGAATTATATTCTTCTTTCTAATGTCTTTCAATTCTACTAAAACATTATTGACAAATACTATAATAATTGGGGTTATTATAACTATTTGTTCAAATAATTGATTTTCAATATGAATAGGGTTAGAAATCACGTTGATATCCTTTATTCCTATACTTCAAAATAATAACATTTTAAGCTCAGAGTCAATAATTAAATACTTTATTGTTCAAAGAGTAGCGTCAACATTAATATTATTAAGAATTTTCATTATACTAATTGGGGTTAGTATAATGAATCAATATTTATTAATAACAGCAATATTAATTAAGGTAGGATCAGCTCCATTTCATAATTGAGTGATTATAATTATTGAAACAATTAATTACTATGAAATATGAATTATATTAACAATTATCAAAATACCTCCTTTAACAATTTTATACCAAACTAATGTTAATAAATTGACTTTTCCTATCATTTTAGGTCTAATTTTAAGTTCAATTTCATGTTTGAATCAAACTTCAATACGTAAAACTATTGGATTCTCTTCTATTTACAATATGTCAATAATAATTCTAATTGTTAATAAATTTAATCTACTGATTATTTTTATAACCATTTATTCTGTCATAATAGGAATTCTAGTTAACTTTATTAATAAACTTAAAATTAAATTTGTTAATCAAATAATTTTTAATGAAAAAAATGTTAAATTAAAACTAAACTTATGAATTAATATACTTTCGATAGGTGGATTCCCACCTCTGATAGGATTTTTTATAAAGCTTTTAGTTATTCAAATACTACTACAAGAAAACATCACCATAACGATAGTCATTATACTAACTTCAATATTTGTGATAATATTCTATATGCGATTAGCATTTACATCTATAATTACAATTCATTCATCCATAAAATGAAGAAAAAACAAGTACAATAATTATTTTACAATAATTATCAATATTATTTTGTTCCCTATCTTAATCTCATTAACTGAAGCCCTTTAATAAGGCTTTAAGTTAATATAAACTTACAACCTTCAAAGTTGTTAATATTTCTTTGAAGGGTAAGTCTTAGATATTTTATTGTCGTTATTAAATTTGCAATTTAAAGTTTTTTATTAAACTACAAGACTTATTAAATTATTAAGAGAACCAGGTTAGTCCATAAGCAAATTTACAGTTTACTACTTTTTATCAGACATCTTAATTCATATGAATAAATGACTATTTTCTACTAACCATAAAGACATCGGAACTATATATTTCCTATTTGGAATTTGATCCGGAATAGTAGGAATAATGTTAAGTATAATTATTCGTATTGAACTTGCCCAACCTGGTTCATTTATTAATAATGACCAAGCTTACAATGTAATTGTTACTTCCCATGCTTTCATTATAATTTTTTTCATAGTTATACCAATTATAATTGGTGGGTTTGGAAATTGATTACTTCCTCTCATAATTGGAGCCCCTGATATAGCATTTCCCCGGCTTAACAACATAAGATTTTGGCTACTTCCACCTTCATTAACATTACTTATAATAAGTTCTATAATTGAGATGGGAGTGGGGACAGGATGAACAGTTTACCCCCCCCTCTCTAGAAATATTGCTCATGCAGGACCAAGAGTTGATATATCTATTTTCTCATTACATTTAGCAGGAATTTCCTCAATTTTAGGTGCAGTCAATTTCATTACAACAGTCATAAATATACGGCCTACTGGGATAACTATAGACCGCACCCCCCTTTTTGTGTGGTCTGTTCTTATTACTGCCGTTTTATTATTACTTTCACTACCAGTATTAGCAGGGGCCATTACAATACTATTAACTGACCGTAATATTAATACAACTTTTTTTGACCCAGCCGGGGGTGGTGACCCAATTTTATACCAACACCTATTTTGATTTTTTGGACACCCCGAAGTATATATTTTAATTTTACCCGGGTTTGGATTAGTATCCCACATTATTAGACAAGAAAGAGGAAAAACAGAATCATTTGGGTATATTGGTATAGTATACGCAATACTTTCAATTGGAATTTTAGGTTTTGTTGTATGAGCTCACCATATATTTACTGTAGGAATAGATGTTGATACACGAGCTTATTTTACATCAGCTACTATAATTATTGCAGTTCCAACAGGTATTAAAATTTTTAGATGAATAGCTACTATACACGGAGTTTCAATTAAAATGACAGTTTCAATATTATGATCTGCTGGATTCGTATTCTTATTTACTATTGGAGGATTAACAGGAATCATTTTATCTAATTCTTCAATTGATATCATTTTACATGATACATATTATGTAGTAGCTCATTTTCATTATGTTCTTTCTATAGGAGCAGTTTTTGCAATTATAGCAGGATTTATTCAATGATTTCCTTTATTCACAGGAATTACTTTAAACCCTAAATGGTTAAAAATTCAATTTTCGGTTATATTCGTAGGAGTTAATATAACATTTTTTCCTCAGCATTTTTTAGGTTTAAGAGGATTACCTCGGCGTTATTCTGATTATCCAGATATATATACAACTTGAAATTTAATATCTTCTATTGGTAGAATAGTATCTCTTATAAGAATCATAATTTTAATTTTTATTATTTGAGAAAGATTAATCTCTAAACGTATTGTATTATTTACATACAGAAATTTTTCATCAATTGAATGATTACAACAAATACCACCACAAGAACATTCTTATAATGAACTACCTATTATAATTTCGTAATATATTAAGTTTTCAGTATGGCAGAATAGTGCAATGAGCTTAAGATTCATATATAAATATTAATTATTTTATTGAAAATAGCAACATGAAAAATAATTAGATTCCAAGACGCAGTTTCACCTGTAATAGAACAATTAATTATATTTCATGATCACACAATAATAATCTTAATTATAATTACTACTACAGTGATCTATATAATAATTTCATTAATATTAAGAAAAATTAATAATCGTATACTATTAGAAGGACAGATAATTGAATTAATTTGAACAATTATACCAGCAGTTCTTTTAATTATTATTGCATTACCTTCATTAAAAATCTTATATATATTAGATGAAATAAATAAACCATTAATTACATTAAAGGCTATTGGTCATCAATGATTTTGAAGTTACGAATACTCTGATTTCAAAAAGATTGAATTTGAATCTTATATAAAACAAACTAACGATATCAATAATAATGAATTCCGACTACTTGAAGTAGATAATCGTATTGCTATACCGTTTAATGTAAAATCACGAATTCTAGTTACTTCTTATGATGTTATTCATTCTTGAACAATTCCTGCTTTGGGAATTAAAATTGACGCTTCACCTGGCCGGATCAATCAAGGAAGAATTTTTATAACACGACCAGGACTATTTTTTGGACAATGTTCAGAAATTTGTGGAGCTAATCATAGATTTATACCTATTACATTAGAATCAATTGATATAAAAAGATTTATAGAATGGATTAAAAAATTTTAGTTTATTTATTTAACTATCATTAAGTAGCTTAAATGAAAGCTTTGGTCTCTTAAATCAACTATAGTAAATTATAATACTCTTAATGAAAAGAAGTTAGTTTAATACTTAAAACATAAATTTGTCAATTTTAAAAAGCTTTTTATATAGCACTTCTTTATCCCTCAAATATCTCCTATATGATGAACAACTATTTTCATAGTATCTATTTCTACTTTATTATTTTTAGTTATAACTATATACTTTATTTATAATAATAAAATACAAGAAACTAAGAATTTTAATAATAAAAATCATTATTGAAAATGATAATAAATTTATTTTCTGTATTTGATCCTGCTACAGGAAATATATCCTTAAATTGATTAAGAATAATATTAGTAGTTTTTATTCCTCAACCATTCTGAACTCTTCACAATAAAATTATTAATTTATTAATATTAATTAGTGTAAATTTAGCTAATGAAGTAATTATACATACAAAAATTAAAGAACCATCAGTTATTTTAGTAAGAATATTTATATTAATTTTAATTAATAATTTAATAGGATTAACTCCTTATGTATTTACAGCTTCTGCGCATATAGTATTCTCTATATCATTTGCATTTTCAATATGAATATCAATAATATTATATGGATGAATTAATAAATATAACAATATATTTACCCATTTAGTACCTATTGGAACACCGTCAATTTTAATACCATTTATAGTGTTAATTGAAACTATTAGAAATTTTATCCGACCTGGGTCATTAGCAGTACGATTGAGAGCTAATATAATTGCAGGCCACCTTCTAATAAGATTACTAGGTAATAATTTATCCTCAAACTTACCTTTAATATTTATCATGATATGATTATTTATAGGACTAATTGTATTTGAAATGGCTGTAGCTTTCATTCAGTCATATGTATTCATAACATTATCAACACTTTATTCAAGAGAAATTTAATTATGAAAAATCACCCCTTCCATTTAGTTGATAATAGCCCTTGACCAATTACAGGCTCAATAGGATTAATAACTATAACCTCAGGCACCATCATATGATTTCATCATAACGAAATATGATTAATGAACTTAGGAATAATTATTATCATGTTAACTATATTCCAATGATGACGAGATGTAATTCGAGAGTCGACATTCCAAGGACTCCATACTAAAAAAGTTGTTATAAGAATAAAACTAGGAATAATTCTTTTTATTGCTTCTGAGGTCCTATTTTTTTCATCATTCTTTTGGGCCTACTTTCATAGAAGATTATCCCCATCAATTGAAATTGGTATACAATGACCACCATTAGGAATTAAACCCTTTAACCCAATAAGTATTCCAATATTAAATACTATAATTCTGTTATCTTCAGGGATATCTATTACATGAGCACATAACGCAATTATTAACAAAAATTTTACAAAAACAATCCAAAGAATAATTATCACAATTATATTAGGAATTTATTTTACATTCCTTCAAGGAATTGAATACTTAGAAGCTCCATTTACAATTGCTGACTCAATTTATGGATCAACATTTTTTATAGCAACTGGATTTCATGGACTGCACGTAATTATTGGAACATTATTTATTATAATTTCAACGTACCGAATCTTTAAATTACACTTATCTAATAAACACCATGTTGGATTTGAAGCCTCAGCTTGATACTGACATTTTGTTGACGTAGTTTGACTTTTCTTATACATTTCAATTTACTGATGGGGAAGATAATTCATTTAGTATAATTTTAGTATATAAAGCTTCCAACTTTAAGGATATTTTAATATAAATGAATAATAAACATATTAATTGTAATAATGACATTAATCCTTATTATCATATCTATATTAATAATTGTAATTATGATAGTAAGTAAAAAACCTCTAACAGACAACCAAAAAGCAACCCCATTTGAATGTGGATTTAACCCTATATCGTATAGACGACTACCCTTTTCTATTCACTTTTTTATAATTGCAGTAATTTTCCTAATTTTTGATATTGAAATTATTATAATTATACCTACGATTTTAACAATAAAAATTTCTATACTGAAAATGTGAATTTCAACATCAGTTATATTTACAATTATCCTTATCATAGGATTATACCATGAATGAATCAATGGAATAATCAATTGAACAAACTAGGATTATATTTAACTATAATATTTGAATTGCAATCAAAAGGTATCTAAGGATTAATCTTTAACATAGAAGTAAAGTATACATTTAGTTTCGACCTAAAATTTAAGGAAGAATAATCCTTCATGTTTTAATTGAAGCCAAAGGGGAGAGGCACCTTAATGTTAATAAGGAGAATGATATTTAGTCCAATTAAAAGAGAATAAGAATAGAAATAGCTGCTAACTAATTTCTAAAGCGGTTCAATTCCGTTTTTCTCTTGTTTTTGTAGTTTATATAATAAAACACTTTATTTTCATTAAAGAGAAATTATATTTTAATCTTAAACTATTTTTAAATATAAATTACCCCTTCAACTTCACTGAAATGCTCTAATTAAGCTATAAAAATTATATTATAATTATTATTCACAAAATAATTAAAACAAAAAAAATCTTTAAAGATCCTAAAGAGTAAAATTGTAAAAAATTTGATACCTTTAAAGCATAATAAGAAATACCTAACCCACCATAAAATTCACCTCAAAGCATACTAGTATTAATCCTAAAACTATATCTATAGTTTAATAAATATAAACCATAAGAATATCTATATATAAATCATATGTTACCATTTAGTTTATAGTAATTTTTAAACATGAAATTTTTAATAAAATTTAACTCATAGCCTAAATAAATTCCTAATATCACAATAATTAATGTTAATAATTTTAAATAAAGAGGTAAAATCAAAAAACAAAAGTCTATATTTGTCAACCAAACAAATAAACAACCAAAAGTAATAGAAAAAATAGAAAGAAATAAAATTCTAAATTTCATATATGAAATTTCCTCTCTCATACTTAAAAACATCGTGTAATTAAAATTTTTTAATACACTATAAATAAACAAACGAATTCTATACGAAGCAGTTAATCCTAACCCAAAGTAAAATAATAACCAAACCAATAAATTTTGACCTCTAAATGATGAATTTTCAACAATAATATCTTTAGAGTAAAATCCTGATAAAAAGGGAAATCCACATAAAGATATATTAGAAATATTAAAACAACAGCAAGTAACAGGTATAACTAAACAAATAGAACCTATTATACGAATATCCTGACACCCCCCCATTAAATGAATAATAATTCCTGAACACAAAAACAATAAAGACTTAAATATAGCATGTCTTAACAAATGAAAATATGATAAGTCTACAAAACCTATAAATAAACATCTTATTATTAACCCTAACTGACTTAAAGTAGATAAGGCAATAATTTTTTTTAAGTCAAATTCATAATTAGCACAAAAAGAAGACATAATCATAGTTATAATTCTAATATACAAAAAAAAATAGTTAGAATAAATAATTAAATTATGAAAACGAATCAATAAATAAACACCTGCAGTCACTAAAGTAGAAGAATGAACTAAAGAAGAAACTGGAGTAGGAGCAGCTATAGCAGCTGGTAGCCAGCTTGAAAAGGGAATTTGAGCACTTTTAGTAAAAGAAGAAACAATAATTATATAAAAAATTAATTCACTAAAATATATATTATAAAAAATAAAATTTCATCTCCCATATCTAAAAATTCAAGCAATTGAAATTAATAGACCAATATCCCCTAAACGATTAATTAAGCAAGTAATTAAACCAGCCAAATATCTTTTTGATGAACTGTAATAAATAACTAGGCAATAAGAAACAAGTCCTAATCCATCCCAACCTAATATAATTCTAACTAAACTAGGACTCAAGATCATTAAAAGTATTCTAAACACAAATATTAAAACCAGAAATAAAAATCGAATAGAACCATAATTGTAGTCCCCCATATAAACTCTTCTGTATAAAATTACTATGGAAGAAATAAACAAAACAACAAACATAAAAAGTATTGAAATTCAATCCAAGTAAACTACAAAGTTTAAAAAAACAGAATTATAAGAATAAAGACCTCATTCCACTATAAAACAGTTCTTTATCAATAAAAAATTTAAACTTAATATCATAAATACTAAAGACATAACAAAAAAAAATACAGATCAAATATAATATAAATTTAAATTTAACAATATTTAAGAACCAAAAATTTTCTTAGTAACCACAATACTATATTTTTTTATTAAACTACTTAAATAAAAAAAACTTAATATTATTAAGGGTAAAAAAATCAACGGAGCAATATGTATTGTTAAACACAAGTATTCTAATATATTTATTATAGAAAATGTATATATATTTCTAAATAAACCATGTTGACTATAACTATATAAATAATAACTAAAACAAGCACAAAAAAAAGAAATTATAATGAAATATAAGAAAGAATTAATTCAAAAACTAAGTATTCTTCTTAAAATTATTAGTTCTCTAATGAAATTTATTCTTGGTGGACAACTTATATTGAAAGCACATAAAATAAATCAAAACATAGAAGATCTGGGTATATAAACAATTAAACCCTTATTGACAAAAAATCTTCGACTTCCTGTTCGTATATAAAATAAATTTGCCATATAGAATATGGCAGAAGAACAAAACCCATGTGACAACATTAACATATAAGAACCTATTAACCCTCAAGTTTTTATTGTTAATAAACCTATAATAACTATCCCTATATGAGAAATAGAGGAGTAAGCAATTAAAGATTTAATATCACCTTGAATTAAACAGATTATTCTCACTAAAATAGAGCCCACTAATGATAAAGAATATCAAATATAAGAATAATTAATATATATATATTCATATATATATATAATTCGAATTAAACCATAGCCACCAATTTTTAATATTAAACCCGCCAAAATTATAGAACCAGAAACAGGAGCCTGAACATGAGCCTTAGGAAGTCAAAAATGAACTAAGTATATAGGCAACTTCACCATAAAAACAAATATTATAATAAAATGATATAAAAAAAAGGTTGAATTATTTTTTATATAGTCAAAAAATATACACCCACTATAATTGTAAAGGTATAAAATTAAAATTAATAAAGGTAGAGAAACTATTAAAGTATAAAAAAACAAATAGAGACCTGCTATTAAACGTTCTGGTTGATAGCCCCACCCTAAAATTAAAACAACTAATGGAACTAAAACAAATTCAAAAGAAATATATATATATAAAAAATTTAAAGAACCAAAAATTATTAATAAAAAAAAGACTAAGCATAAATTAACAAAAAAATAAAAATTTAAATTATGAGAGCCCCTTATTGAAATTACTATCAAGGAACTAATTATAAAACTTAGTATAACCAAATTATACGAAAACAAGTCTAACCCAGTAAAATAAGAAATCTTAACAAAAAAATTACTATAACTTATAACAAGAACTATAAAATATAGAATTAAATATACAAATTGATTTAATAGTCAAAATTTTTTAAAAAAACAAATAGGGATTACTATTAATATTATAAAAAAAATCTTTATCATAGTCTAAAAGAATTTAAATAGTCATTGCTATGACAACGAATTATACTAACTAAAACTCTTAACCCTAATACACCTTCACAAACAAAAAAAACTATTATTATAACCATAAAATAAAACCCATGCGAAAAAAATAATAAATAATTAACTATTACTATCAATAAAGAAACTACTACAAATTCTAAGCTCAACAAAGACAGAAAAATATGCTTGCGAATTATAATTAATGAAAATAAAGATATTATATATATATATACAAATAAATAAATTATAAGTTTTAATAATTTAATAATAAAATATTAGTCTTGTAAACTAAAATTAGGGTTACCTTTAAAACTTCAACAAAGTGAAAATAATCACATCATTAATCCCCAAAATTAATATTTTAATAAAATATTTGTTGAAATAAAAATTCTAATAATAAAAATTATAATTGTAATCTCATCAATACTAGTATTTTTAAAAACTCCTATATCTATAGGAGTAATACTGTTAATTCAAACATTCCTTTCTACTATTGTAATAGCCAAAATAATGTCAACTTCATGAATACCTATAATTATATTTTTAATGCTAGTTGGAGGTTTATTAATTTTATTTATATACATAAGAAGAATTGCATCAAATGAAAAATTTAGGATTAATATATATTTTATAATATTAATATTTATTTTAATTTTACCCATAGAAGAATTATTATTAAATAATATAAACCTAGAAAGTCAAAATTCTCCTATTTGAAGAGAAAGAATTACCCTATCTAAAATCTTTAATAAAAAGGGTATACTAATTACACTAACAATATTTTGCTACCTATTATTAACAATAATTGCAGTTACTGCTATTATCAAAATTTATAAAGGACCTTTACGATCCAAATAATTATGAATAAACCTTTACGAAAAAAAGATAAATTAATTATAATTGTCAATAATGCACTGATTGATTTACCAGCCCCTATTAATCTTTCAATATGATGAAATTTTGGTTCAATTTTAGGTATATGTTTATCTATTCAATTAGTGACAGGAATCTTACTGTCTATACATTATACGGCTAACATTGAGATAGCATTTAACAGAGTAAATCATATTACACGTGATGTAAATTACGGATGATTAATACGAAGTATTCACTCAAACGGAGCATCTTTATTTTTCATTTGTCTATACCTTCATGTAGGACGGGGAATATACTATGGGTCATACCACCTCAATAAAACATGAAATACTGGTATTGTAATCTTATTAACAACTATGGCCACAGCCTTCTTAGGATATGTTCTACCCTGAGGACAAATATCATTCTGAGGGGCAACAGTAATCACTAACCTTCTATCTGCCTTTCCTTATATTGGACCTATATTAGTAAATTGAATTTGGGGGGGATTTAGAGTTGACAATGCCACTCTGTCCCGATTTTTTAGACTCCACTTTTTGTTACCATTTATCATTCTTATGCTAGCAATAATTCATCTATTCTTTTTACACTTAACGGGATCTTCAAATCCAATAGGGGTAAATTCTAATTTAGACAAAATCCCATTTCACCCTTTTTTTTCTATTAAAGATATTATAGGATTTACTGTAACAATTACTATACTTATAATTTTAACAATATATAATCCTTATATATTATCTGACCCAGATAATTTTACCCCCGCAAATCCTATAGTAACACCAGTACACATTCAACCTGAATGGTACTTCCTATTTGCCTATGCCATCTTACGATCCATTCCTAATAAACTAGGAGGAGTATTAGCCTTATTTAGATCTATTATTATTTTAGCTATTCTACCATTTTCCATAAAATCCAAATTTAGGGGAGTCCAATTCTACCCAATTAGACAAATTAACTTCTGAATATTTACTACAACAGTCATTTTATTAACATGAATTGGGGCACGACCAGTAGAATTACCATATACAAACACAGGAATATTACTTACAATTATATACTTTACTTACTTTCTGATTGATCCTATCCTTACAAAAATATGAGAAAATTATATTAAATAAAAGTTGTTTAGCTTATATAATAAAGTGTATACTTTGAAAGTATGAGAAAGAGTCATTTAATAACTTAACTAAAAAAAATGATAAAAACATAAACACTTTAATAAAATAAAAAACAAAAAATAATTTAAACTCATAGGCAAATAGCATTTTCAAGCCAAATATATAAGCTTATCATAACGATAACGAGGTAAAGTAGCACGAACCCAAATAAAAACAAAACATATAAAAACTAACTTTAAGTAAAATATTAAACTATTAATGTCTGACCCCAAAAAAATCAAACAAGTTAATAAACAAAGAAAAATAATTCTAGAATATTCAGAAATAAAAAGTAAAGCAAATCCACCTCCCCCATACTCAATATTAAACCCAGAAACTAATTCTCTCTCACCCTCAGAAAAATCAAAGGGGGTACGATTACTTTCTGCTATACAACATGAAACCCAACAAAAAAATAAAGGAAAAGAAATAAATAAAAATCAAATTTTACCCTGTAAATTATAAAACATAACAAAATTGTATCTTTCAATTAAAAGAAAAAATCCTAATAAAATTAAAGAAAGTCTCACCTCATAAGAAATAGCTTGTGAAACTCTTCGAATGCAACCTAATATAGAATAAAGACTATTAGAAGACCATCCACAAATTATTAAGCCGTAAATTCTCATTCTAGAACAACATAAAAAAAATAATAATCCCAAACTAAATTCTAAACAATTAATATAGTAAGGAAACAATACCCATAAAAATAAAGACTGAATTAATCCTAACACTGGACAAATTATATAAATTATATAATTAGAATTCATAGGAAAAAACTGTTCCCTCAAAAAAAGCTTTATTCCATCTCTAAAAGGCTGTAATAAACCTATATAACCTACTTTATTAGGCCCCTTACGTAATTGAATATAACCTAAAACCTTTCGCTCTAAAAGGGTAAAAAACCCTACTGACACCAACACAAACACTAACAAGAAAATAAAGCTAATTAAATATATTAACGAATGTATAAAATTTTATACTTTATTAAATTCTAAATTTAAGGCACTAGTCTGCCAATTCATTATTATTAATAAAATACTTTAAAACGTATAACTAACTGGTCCTTTCGTACTAAGCTAATAAAATATTTTAAGATAGAAACCAACCTGGCTCACGCCGGTCTGAACTCAAATCATGTAAGAATTTAAAAGTCGAACAGACTTAAGATAAGGAATGCTGCTTCCTTAGATTTTCTTAATTCAACATCGAGGTCGCAAAATATAATATAGATAAGAACTCCCCATTAAAATTACGCTGTTATCCCTAAGGTAACTTTATCTTAATTCCTACAGGATCAAATTAGACATCTATTAATGAATAAACAAATTAAAGTTAAAATTTAACTACCACCCCAGCAAAAAATTTTTCAACTCTATAAAATATTTATATTAAAAAAAATTTAAGCTTAATATTTTAAGCTCTGTAGGGTCTTCTCGTCCCTAAAAATTATATAAGCATTTTTACTTACAATTAAACTTATAACTTTAAGCCAAATAAAAATTATATCTCATATATCCATTCATTCCAGCTTCTAATTAAGAAACTAATTATTATGCTACCTTTGTACAGTCAAAATACTGCAGCCATTTAAATTATATCATAGGGCAGAAAGTACTTTTTTTATAATAACAAAAAGAAATGTTTTTGATAAACAGTTGGAAATAGTTATTGTCGAATTCATTTTAAGTTAAATTAAAATTATACTAATTAAATCATTATTTATGCTATATAAAAATTTTATAAAATAATTAAGTACAAAAATAAATAAAAACAAATCATAATCAAATACAAAAATTTAATAAAAACTTAAATCAAAATTTAAAAGAAAATAAATGTATTAAAACTAATATTTTAATAAATTTATTAAGATTATCCCTAATAAAATAACATCTAATAAATTATAAATTACAAATATTTTATAGATATATAATTATATTAAATCCTTAACAACCAGATAAAGAAAGAACGTAAACATTTCATTACTATAAAAATATTATAAAATTTTATTCAACAAACAATTACATAAATTTATAGATATCATTAATTCGGGAGCATAAAATATTTAATTAAATTAAATTACCCTGATACAAAAGGTACTTTAATATTCATTAATATAAAATTATACATAACCTTTTCAGTTTAATAATAAGAAATTATTTCTCCATAATACTATAAATTACAATATATAACCAAAATAAACACAAATTTAATTAAAATAATTTCAGACAGAATAAATTCATTTTCCTATTAATGTAACTAAAAAGCTTTAACATAAGCTACAATCTGATTTTCATTCTAACTTCACCTTCCGGTAAAATTACTTTGTTACGACTTATCCTAACTTAAATCAGGAGTGACGGGCGATATGTACATAAAATAGAATCAAAATTCAAATTAATAAATTAATTAATTTTACTTTTAAATCCTAATTTAAATTATTTAATTAAATAACCGACTTAATAAATTTATTATTAAAGTAACCCATAAAAACCTTAAAAAAACTGCACCTTGACCTAATTTTTATCTTTAATGTAAAAGAAAATTTTTATCAAAACATTCATTAGTATAGCGGTATACAAATAATTATTAAAGTACAAACTATCGTGGTTTATCAATTAATTTACAGGTTCCTCTAAGAAGATATTTCACCGCCAAATTCTTTGAGCTTTAAAGAACTTAACTAATACTATTCAGGTTTAAAATCAAATTAATTATAATAGGGTATCTAATCCTAGTTTAATAAAAAAAACTTATTAAAAATAATTACAAGAATAATATGTTAAAATATAAATTCCACCTAAATACCTTAATTGTTAAGCCTAAATATAATCATTAAAATTATAAACTTAAAAAAGTAATTTAAATAAATTGTTTAACCGCGAATGCTGGCACAAATATTAATCTATTTTATTATCAATAACTAACTCATTAATTTTAATATAAACAATTCTATAGATTGGAATAAAAATATTTAATTACATATTACCATATAAATTCATGATATAATTAATATTTCTAGCTAGAATAAAACTATACTATAACCTAAATAAACAAGTGAAAAGGCCTAAATAATACTACCCACCATAACCAATGGAATAAAGTATTCAAAATCAATTTGTACAAATTTATTGGGGTAAACTTATACAAAAATTTACAAAGTACTATTGGGGTAATACAATGTAAAAGTAATTCATCCTATCTATTCTAACCTAAATAAACAAGTGAAAAGGCCTAAATAATACTACCCACCATAACCAATGGAATAAAGTATTCAAAATCAATTTGTACAAATTTATTGGGGTAAACTTATACAAAAATTTACAAAGTACTATTGGGGTAATACAATGTAAAAGTAATTCATCCTATCTATTCTAACCTAAATAAACAAGTGAAAAGGCCTAAATAATACTACCCACCATAACCAATGGAATAAAGTATTCAAAATCAATTTGTACATACAATATAGTAACTATATTATATAACAAATCATATTTTAACTATATTAAATATTTAAATAAACAATAAATATAATTATTATATATAATATAACTATATATAAATTAAAATAAATACAAAGAGAAAAACTTAACAAAAATATTTGCGTAAACTCAATATTTTTAAGTGAACCAAAACTTAACTGAGAGGTAAATTACTCATTTTTGTATACTATTTTCCATTCTAAAAAATAGACTATGAAAAACTTTATCATAAAACCCATTAAGCCTTTAACTTTTTTTTTCGGGCTAATATTTAATCTACTATCATTTTTGTGTACCTTTTTCATTCTAAAAAAATAAATAGAGAAAAACTTAACAAAAATATTTAAGTAAACTCAATATTTTTAAGTGAACCAAAACTTAACTGAGAGGTAAATTACTCATTTTTGTATACTATTTTCCATTCTAAAAAATAGACTATGAAAAACTTTATCATAAAACCCATTAAGCCTTTAACTTTTTTTTTCGACATGTATATTTTTAAA